ATTTACATTATTTTTTTTGTTTTTAATAATATAAATTACAGAAATTAGCTGTGTGGATGTGGGGTTCAGTTATACCTTTTCTTGTTTTAGGGGTTTGGCAGGATTATAATAAGGTTGTCTGGGCTTAGGGGGTAGGGGGGTTTGACGAATTGGTAGCGGGGGGGTAAATCTCAGTGATGTCTTATGATCCGTTATAATGTATGCACTTGATATATCTTAATGCAATTATCCAGTAATGATTATTAACGGTGATCCCATTTCCTTGAGGTCAAGGAAAATGTCCAACCCTGTCTTACTTGTTGGAAGGAGTCTCACATGCCAATTGAAAGGAAAACCTAAAAAAAGAGTGAATGCCTTTAAATTAATGCTCGGCTTGGTGGGTAACGAGTCCTATGTACTATACCATTAATCAGATGCCAGATATAGTTCAACGTTTGGGGAATTTAAGAAGTGGGGCCCTGAAATAGGAACCAAATGCCAGTAATAGATCATTTTGTGCGACCCCCACTATCATTGCCCCTGATCGTTCAATAAACGAGTTCCCTCTGAGTAATTTGGTTGGTGGTTTCTTACTACATACCTATTTCTTTATCAATTAATGTTGGGTCATTCAAGGAAGTAACTTTGGTAAGATTAATGTTGATACTCCACCCCCGTTTAGTATATAGGAGTTCATGTTGTTCTTAGTGAGATGTATTGGATATATCTTAGTTTAAATTACTAAGGATAGATGGTGTATCTACTAAGTAACCATCCCCTCCTCTACCTAGGTAGAGAAGCCATAATATTAATAATAATATGTACTATTACAGGTTTATATGTGATACAATGAATTCAATGGTATTATCAAGCTTATGTAGAATAGAATGTATGAATTACTTTTACATTAGTGTATGTAATATTATACATAGTATGTATTATATTACATATGTGGTTTATATATAATATAATATAAGCGTTCACGGGGTGGTCTAATTTACGATCTTAGCTTTGGGAGTTAAGGATGGGAGTTAAAATCTTCCCCCTGTGAGGGTTGTGCTTTAGTTTTCATAGTTGAATTACAACGGTGGTTTTTCATATCATTAGTCTTGGTTAAAGTCCTAGTGAAAATTATGAGTTATTTTATTTTCTTGTTTCTAATTATGCTAGTGCTTGGTGTGGTGGGAGTTGCTTCTAATCCTTCTCCTTATTTTGCCGCTTTGGGTCTTGTAGTATCGGCTGCAGGGGGTTGTGGGATTTTGGCGGGTTATGGGGGTTCTTTTGTTTCTTTGGTCCTTTTTTTAATCTATTTAGGAGGGATGTTGGTGGTCTTTGCCTATTCTGTGGCTTTGGCTGCTGAGCCTTATCCTGAGGGCTGAGGGGATTGGTCTGTTTTGGGGCGTGTTGGGGGGTGTTTGTTAGTTATTTTAATGGGTATATATTTGGGGGGCGGGGGCCTTGATTATTATTGTGGTGTGGTGGATGAGGGTCAAGACTTGTCGGCTTTTCGGGGGGATTTTAATGGTGTATCCTTTATATATAATTTGGGTGGGGAGATGCTATTTATTTGTGGTTGGGCCCTTTTGCTCACTCTTTTTGTAGTATTAGAGTTGACTCGGGGGCGTAGTCGGGGGGCTTTACGGGCAGTTTAGGTCGTTTAACTAGTTTGGTGGTTGGGGCTCAGGCGTTATCATACTTTTATTTAATTTTGTATATTGTATTTAGTAGATTGTGTTTTAAAGCTGTGTATATTTTTATTTTAAAATTGTTTTTAATAATATAAATTACAGAAATTAGCTGTGTGGATGTGGGGTTCAGTTATACCTTTTCTTGTTTTAGGGGTTTGGCAGGATTATAATAAGGTTGTCTGGGCTTAGGGGGTAGGGGGGTTTGACGAATTGGTAGCGGGGGGGTAAATCTCAGTGATGTCTTATGATCCGTTATAATGTATGCACTTGATATATCTTAATGCAATTATCCAGTAATGATTATTAACGGTGATCCCATTTCCTTGAGGTCAAGGAAAATGTCCAACCCTGTCTTACTTGTTGGAAGGAGTCTCACATGCCAATTGAAAGGAAACCAAAAAAAAAAATACCAAATGCCTTTAAATTAATGCTCGGCTTGGTGGGTAACGAGTCCTATGTACTATACCATTAATCAGATGCCAGATATAGTTCAACGTTTGGGGAATTTAAGAAGTGGGGCCCTGAAATAGGAACCAAATGCCAGTAATAGATCATTTTGTGCGACCCCCACTATCATTGCCCCTGATCGTTCAATAAACGAGTTCCCTCTGAGTAATTTGGTTGGTGGTTTCTTACTACATACCTATTTCTTTATCAATTAATGTTGGGTCATTCAAGGAAGTAACTTTGGTAAGATTAATGTTGATACTCCACCCCCGTTTAGTATATAGGAGTTCATGTTGTTCTTAGTGAGATGTATTGGATATATCTTAGTTTAAATTACTAAGGATAGATGGTGTATCTACTAAGTAACCATCCCCTCCTCTACCTAGGTAGAGAAGCCATAATATTAATAATAATATGTACTATTACAGGTTTATATGTGATACAATGAATTCAATGGTATTATCAAGCTTATGTAGAATAGAATGTATGAATTACTTTTACATTAGTGTATGTAATATTATACATAGTATGTATTATATTACATATGTGGTTTTAAACACTTATGCGCTAGAAAGAATTTTAATCTTCAATCTTCGGATTACAAAACCGGTGCTTTAACATTAAGCTACTAGGGCCTTTATCAGTTAAGTATCTTGTTCTCAAATCATGCTGTTAGGGGGGTAATTACAAGGAATAGTATAAAGTATAATACTGAGGCTACCTGTCCAATGATAACGAATGGGTGTTCTACGGGCATGCCCCCAATTCATGTTAAAATTGCTATGTCGGCAACTAATACTCAAAATAGGATTTGGGAGGCGGGGCGGAATGTTAGTCCTCGGTGCTTTGAGGTGTGTAAAATAGGTACAACAAATAGTACTAGGATTGATGACAGTAAGGCTAAGACCCCTCCAAGTTTATTAGGGATTGATCGTAGGATGGCGTAGGCAAATAGGAAGTATCATTCTGGTTTAATATGTGGGGGTGTAACTATCGGGTTTGCAGGTGTAAAATTGTCTGGGTCGCCGAGGAGGTTGGGGAAGAAGAGGGCAAGTGCTGTCAGGGCTGCGAGTATAATGATAAAGCCGAGTAGGTCTTTGTATGTGAAGTAGGGGTGGAAAGGGATTTTGTCGGCATCTGAGTTTAGGCCTATCGGGTTATTTGATCCTGTTTCGTGTAAGAAAATAATGTGGATGAGGCTAGCGCCTGCTACCACGAATGGGAGTAGAAAATGGAAGGCAAAGAATCGTGTTAGGGTGGCATTGTCTACTGAGAAGCCCCCTCAGATCCATTGTACTAATATGTCGCCTACATAGGGAACAGCTGATAAAAGGTTTGTAATTACTGTGGCCCCTCAGAAGGATATTTGTCCTCATGGGAGCACATATCCTACGAATGCTGTTATTATAACTAATAGAAATAAGACTACGCCAATGTTTCATGCTTCTTTGTATAGGTATGATCCGTAGTATAGTCCTCGGGCAATGTGTATGTAGAGACAAATGAAGAAAAATGAGGCTCCGTTTGCGTGTATGTTACGGATAAGTCATCCATAGTTAACATCTCGGCAGATGTGGGCAACTGAAGAGAAAGCAGTTGAGACATCTGCGGTGTAGTGCATAGCTAGAAATAATCCTGTAAGGATTTGTGCAATTAAACATAGTGCTAGTAGTGATCCGAAGTTTCATCATGCTGAGATGTTGACTGGGGCTGGTAGGTCAACTAGGGCGTCGTTAGCTAATTTAAGTAGTGGGTGTTTTTTTCGTAGGCTTGCCATTATTTTTGGTCGTAGCGGTGGTTTTTATCCTTTCTTCTAGATTTTGTGTTTAAGTAGTTTAGTACAAGGTTATAATTAGTACTACTAGAGTATTTGTCAGGAAGAATATAGCTAGGTAGGCTTTGATTAGTCCTTGTTGTGGGTTGTTAATGTTTTTAATTATAGGAATTTGGGCTGTTGTAATTCCTTTTGGTCCAATTTTTTCGAATCAGGTTTGATCCACGAGTTGTGTGGCGGCCGTTTGTCCTAAGGTTAGGTTTAGCTTTGGGACTATTCGATGGATGACGGCTGGAAAGTAAGCAAGCATGTTCGAGAAGTTGTGTATTGACATGTTTGGATTAGTCTTGAGTTGTTTGTTTGTTAAATTTGTTAGCTCTATGGCGACTATTAGTCCAATGACAGTAACTAGGAGGGCGCTTAGTTTAAGAGGGAGAGGCATTGTCATAACAGGTGTTTTTGTTGGTAAAAAGTTTGAGGTGATAATTAATCCTGCAACAATGCTTCCTCATGCCAGTCGTTTGATTGGATTTAATACTGTTGGGTTATTTTCATTAATGGGGATAAGGGCTATTGACCGTGGTTTTCCTATTGATGCAAAATAAATTACTCGGAAACTATAGACAGCTGTGAAGGAGGTTGCAATTAGAGTGAGAGCAAGGGCTCAGGCATTAAGGTAAGATGTATTTATTGCCTCAATAATTGAGTCCTTTGAGAAGAATCCTGCTAGGAAGGGGGTACCTGTTAGAGCAAGGCTTCCGATTGTTATACATGATGAGGTAAATGGTAGTATCTTGTGTAGGCCTCCTATTTTTCGGATATCTTGTTCGTCGTTCAGGCTGTGGATAATAGAGCCTGAACATAAAAATAGCATGGCTTTGAAGAAGGCGTGGGTGCAGATGTGTAAAAATGCCAGTTGTGGTTGGTTTAACCCAATAGTAACTATTATTAGGCCCAGTTGGCTGGATGTTGAAAATGCAACGATTTTTTTAATATCGTTTTGTGTTAGTGCACAGGTTGCTGTAAACAGGGTAGTTAATGCCCCAAGACATAAACAGGTTGTTAAGGCTGTTTGGTTATTTTCTATTATAGGGTGTAATCGAATTAAGAGAAAAATACCTGCAACAACTATCGTGCTTGAATGAAGTAGGGCAGATACTGGCGTAGGGCCTTCTATTGCTGAGGGCAGCCATGGGTGTAGCCCAAATTGAGCAGATTTTCCTGTTGCTGCTAGGATGAGGCCTATCAGGGGTAGTGTTAGGTCTATTTCTTTTGATGCGGTAAATATTTGTTGTATTTCTCAGCTGTTCAGGTTTATTGCAATTCATGCTATGCTTAAGATAAGCCCGATATCTCCGACTCGGTTGTAGATGACGGCTTGTAGTGCAGCGGTGTTTGCATCTGCTCGCCCATACCATCAGCCGATTAGCAGGAAGGACATAATTCCGACGCCTTCTCATCCAATAAACAGTTGAAATATGTTGTTTGCGGTAACTAGAAGAATTATTGCCACTAGAAATATTAATAGGTATTTAAAAAAGCGGTTGATGTTTGGGTCAGCATGTATATATCATGATGCGAACTCTAGGATGGACCATGTGACATAGAGTGCAATAGGTGTAAAAATAATAGAGTATTGGTCGAATTTGAAGCTTGTATTTAAATCAAATGTTATTGTGTTGGCCCACTGTCAATTTGTTGAGATCACTTCTATTCCTTGGTCAAGAAAGATACATAAGGGTAGAAGACTTACGAAGAATGCTGCCTGTACTGCGGTCTTTACGTGGGTGGCGGCCCAGTCTTTTTTTAGGGGATCAGGGTTAAATGATATAATGATGGGGTACACTAGTAGTGCTAAAATAACAAAAAGGCTCGAATTAAAGGTTAAAACTATTGAGTTCATAGCCACTACTTGGAGTTGCACCAAGAGTTTTTGGTTCCTAAGACCAACGGATGAGCTATTATCCTTTAGTGGCCGAGTGAGCCGCGGAGTTCAACTGCGGTCCTGAAAAACTAGCAATCTTTCGGGCTGGGTCTTGCTCTCTCGGTGAACAAGGGGGTTTTATCTCCTATTTTTAGAATCACAATCTAATGTTTTGTTTAAACTATGTTTACAGATACATCATCCTCATATAATCTCTGGTTTTAATACTAGTAGAATCACAGGGACAAGATGGACGGCGATAAGTAGATGTTCTCGAGAATGAGAGGGTTCTAACCCGATGATGTGGTTTGGGGTTGGCCCTCGTTGAGTTATAAGGAATATATAGAGGGAATACCCTGCTGTAATTAGGGTGCCTAGGCCGGTGAGAATAATTGATCAGTAAGATCAGTTGAATATTGCTACAATAATTAATATTTCACCTATTAGGTTGGGGAGGGGTGGAAGTGCAAGGTTGGCTAGGTTAGCAAGGAATCATCAGGCAGCCATAAGTGGTAGAACTATCTGTAGTCCTCGGGCTAAAAGTAGTGTTCGGCTGTGGGTTCGTTCATAGTTTGTATTAGCTAGGCAGAAGAGAGCAGATGATACAAGGCCGTGGGCAATTATTAAAATGATTGCTCCGGTAAACCCTCAGGGGGTTTGGATTAAAATTCCTCCTGCTACTAGGCCTATGTGGCTGACAGATGAGTAGGCGATTATAGATTTGAGGTCCGTTTGTCGTAGACAGATTGATCCTGTTATAATGATTCCTCATAGTGCTAGAATAATGAAGGGATATGCCAGCTCTTTTGTGAGTGGGTTTAGTATAATTATTATACGTATTATTCCATACCCCCCTAGCTTTAATAAAACTGCGGCCAAGATCATTGAGCCGGCCACTGGGGCTTCTACGTGGGCTTTTGGTAGTCAAAGGTGTACACCATAGAGGGGTATTTTAACCAGAAATGCTACTAGGCAGCCTGCTCATCATAGTTTGTCTCCTCATGTTGTTATATCGAGTGGCTTAGTATGTTGTATGATTAACATAGATAGGGTTCCAAGGTCTTTTTGTAGTAGAAGGAGAGCAACCAGCAGGGGTAGGGATCCTGCTAGTGTATAAAATAGGAAGTAGGTGCCCGCATTCAGTCGTTCTGTCTGATTTCCTCATCGGGTGATAATAATCAGTGTTGGAATTAGGGTGGCTTCAAATATAACATAAAATATAATGATTTCTGTGGCCCCGAAGGCTAATGTTAATAGTATTTGTAAAGAAATTAGTAGAGTAATGTAGGATCGTTGCCGGCTTTCTGGTTCAGGGGTTATATGGTTTTGGCTCGCTAGAATTATTAGTGGCAGTAGTCAGCATGACAATACGAGTAAGGGGGTCGATAAAGGGTCTGTTGCTAGGTATATGTTTGATGTTGATCAGCCTGTCTCTGAGTCTCATTTTAGTCACACAAGACTAATTGTGGCGATGATGAAACTTTGGTATGTAATTGTCGGTCATAATCATTTTTTATTAATTAGTCAGGTGGTGGGGATCAGTATAATGGTTGGAATTAGTACTTTTAGCATTGTAGGAGATTTAAGTTTTTTAGGTGATCTGTGCCGTGTGTCCGTGATGTGGCTACTAATAGGGCTAGGCCTGCGCTGGCTTCGCAGGCAGAAAATGCTAGAAGCATTATTGGGGCTGATGAAAATACGGTTGATCCTGTTTGGAAAGACCATAGGGCTATGGCCACATAAATAGACAGTATTATTGCTTCCAAGCATAGGAGGGCGGATAAAAGGTGTTTTCGGTTAAAGGCCAGGCCGGAGAAGCCTAAAATAAATGCCATGGTAAAACTGAAATGAATAGGTGTCATAAGACGACCGTGGAGTTGAACCACGTTCTACTGAGCCGAAATCAGTAATCTTTCATTGGACTAGTCATCTATTCGGCTCATTCTAGGCCTCCTTGGATTCATTCATATACTAACCCAAGAGTTAATAAAATGAGAATAGACATTGCTCAAAAGAACGTTTGAGTGGCCTCTGGGAGCTGGTCTCCTCAGGGAAGGGGTAGTAGAAGTGCAATTTCTAGATCAAAAAGTAGGAACAGAATTGCTACTAAGAAAAATCGCATTGAGAAGGGGAGTCGTGCTGACCCAAGGGGGTCAAACCCGCATTCATAGGGTGATAGTTTTTCTGAGTCGGGATTTATTTGTGGTAATCAGAATGACACAACAATTAGAATGCACGATAGGGTTGATGTAATTATTAAAATAGAGATAATAGGGTTCATTATCCTCCCTTGGAATTTAACCAAGATTAAATGATTGGAAGTCACTTGTATTAAAATTAATACTAGGGGGATTATGATCCTCATCAGTAGATCGAGACGTACAGGAATAGTCATACAACGTCAACAAAGTGTCAGTATCATGCGGCAGCTTCAAACCCGAAATGGTGGTCTGATGTAAAGTGGTATTTTACTTGTCGTAATAAGCAGACTGCTAGAAATAACGAGCCAATGATTACGTGTAGTCCGTGGAATCCTGTGGCTACGAAGAATGTTGAGCCGTATACGCCGTCAGCGATTGTGAATGGGGCTTCATAATATTCTATTGCTTGTAAAAAGGTGAAGTAGAAGCCGAGTAGAATTGTAATAGTGAGGGATTGGATTGTTTGTTTTCGTTCTCCTTCTATAATGCTATGATGGGCTCAAGTTACTGTAACTCCCGAAGCTAGTAGGACTGCTGTGTTTAGTAGGGGTACCTCAAATGGGTCTAAGGTAATAATTCCTGTTGGTGGTCAACATCCTCCTAGTTCTGGTGTAGGGGCCAGGCTTGAATGATAAAAAGCCCAGAAGAATCCCAGGAAGAAGAATACTTCTGATGTAATGAACAAGATCATTCCATACCGCAGGCCTTTCTGTACTGGGGGCGTGTGGTGTCCTTGAAATGTGCCTTCTCGAACAATATCACGTCATCACTGGTATATTGTTAGTAATAGTAGAATTAGACCCAGTGTTATTAGGACGGTGTTTTGGAAGTGAAATCATATAGCAGTGCCGGATGTTAACAGTAGGGCAGCGGTTGCGCCTGTTAGGGGTCAAGGGCTAGGATCAACTATGTGGTATGCATGTGCTTGGTGTGCCATTATACGTTTTCTTGTAGGTAGAGGCTTAGAAGAAGTACAAACACGTAGGCTTGAATTATGGCTACTGCTACTTCTAGTAGGGTTAATAAGAATAGTACTGTTGCTGTTAGGATTGCTACCGTTGGTATTATAGGTAGTAGTACAAATACAGCTGTGGCAATAAGTTGAATGAGAAGGTGTCCTGCTGTTAGATTTGCTGTGAGTCGGACCCCCAGGGCCAATGGGCGAATAAATAGGCTAATTGTCTCGATAATAATAAGAACGGGAATTAGAGGTAGTGGGGTTCCTTCAGGTAATAGGTGTCCTAACGCTACTGTTGGTTGATTTCGTATTCCTATAACCACTGTGGCCAGTCATAGTGGTACTGCAAATCCTATGTTTAATGACAGTTGGGTAGTTGGGGTAAATGTATAGGGTAAAAGGCCTAGTAAGTTAGTAGTAATTAAGAATAACATAAGAGATGTCAAGATAATTGCTCATTTGTGTCCCCCAATATTAATAGGTATAAATAGTTGTTGGGTGAAGCGGTTAATAAATCATCCTTGCAGGGTTAGTAGTCGGTTGTTTAATCATCGTGAGGATGGTGTAGGATAAAGTATTCAGGGTAGTGTTAATGCTAGTGCTATTAAGGGGATTCCTATATATGTGGGGCTTATAAATTGATCAAAAAAGTTTAGTATCATGGTCAGTTTCAGGATTCTAGTTTAGGTTTTTTTGCTGTTTGTGGGTTAGGTTCGTTATTAAAGGTATGTGCTATTACTTTGGTTGGAATTAAAACTAGAAACACTAGTCATGAAAACATTAGGATAGCAAATCAAGGGGCTGGGTTTAATTGTGGCATGTCACTAGGGGTGGTTGGGGGCCACCAGTCTTTAGCTTAAAAGGCTAACGCTTATTCCCGTATTTAGCTTCTTAGTGAGGCATCTTCTAGTATTATTGAGGATCAGTTTTCAAAGTGTTGTAAGGGTACTGCTTCAACTACGATTGGTATAAAGCTGTGGTTTGCACCACAGATTTCAGAACATTGCCCATAATATACTCCTGGGCGGGCGGCAATAAATGCTGTTTGGTTCAGGCGTCCTGGGACTGCGTCTATTTTAATGCCCAGGGCGGGTACTGCTCAAGAGTGTAAGACATCTTCTGCTGTGACTAATACACGTACGGGTGATTCTATGGGAACAACTATTCGGTGGTCCGTTTCTAGTAGCCGGAAGTGTCCAGGGGCTAGGTCTTGGGTAGGAATTATATATGCGTCGAAGCCAAGGTCTTCATAGTCTGTATACTCGTAACTTCAGTATCATTGGTGCCCGATGGCTTTAATTGTTAAATGTGGGTCATTGATTTCATCTATTAGATAGAGGATCCGAAGGGAGGGGAGTGCAATTAAAATTAAAATAACGGCTGGTAAAATTGTTCATACAATTTCAATTTCTTGTGAGTCTAGAATATATATATTGGTGAGACTAGTGGATACTATTGCAACAATAATATAAAGCACTAACGTGCTAATAAGGAATACAATTATTAGTGCGTGGTCGTGGAAATGTAGTATTTCTTCTATTACCGGGGAGGCTGCGTCTTGAAATCCTAGTTGTGAGGGGTGTGCCATTATTTTTAAGACACGCAGGGGTTTAACCAGCAACTCTGCCTTGACAAGGCAGTGTAATTTTTATTACTAGTATCTTATTGAAAGAAAGTGGCAGAGTGGTTACGCGGCTGGCTTGAAACCGGCAAATGGGGGTTCAATTCCTTCCTTTCTTGAATAAAGGGTTATTATCTCAAAATTTATAGGCTCACGCCGGGTGTACTCGAACATACGCAGGCTCTTCGAATGTATGGTAAGGGGGTGGGCAGCCGTGCAGTCATTCAACGTTTGAAGCTGTTAGTTCTACTCATTTTACTTCTCGTTTAGCAGCAAATGCTTCTCATAAGATAAATAGGAACAAGATCACGGCGGTAAGTGATACTAGTGACCCGACTGATGATACTGTGTTTCACAAGGTATATGCGTCTGGGTAGTCGGAGTACCGTCGTGGTATACCTGCCAGACCTAGGAAGTGTTGTGGAAAGAATGTTAAGTTTACTCCAATGAACATAATTCCGAAGTGGATTTTAGTTCATGTGCTGTGTAATGTATATCCTGTAAAGAGTGGGAATCAGTGAACGAAGCCGCCCATGATTGCAAATACTGCACCCATAGATAAAACATAGTGGAAGTGTGCAACTACATAGTATGTATCATGAAGGACGATGTCAATGGACGAATTTGCTAGTACAATGCCTGTTAGTCCAAACACTGTAAATAGGAAGATAAACCCTAGGGCTCATAGGAGGGGCGTTTCTCATTTGATTGMCCCTCCATGTAGGGTGGCCAGTCAGCTAAATACTTTTACCCCTGTTGGAATGGCAATAATTATTGTAGCGGATGTAAAGTATGCTCGGGTATCTACATCCATGCCTACTGTAAACATATGGTGGGCTCAGACGATAAACCCTAGAAGGCCGATGGCCATCATGGCTCACACCATCCCCATATACCCGAAAGGTTCTTTTTTTCCGGCGTAGTAGGCAACAATGTGTGAGATCATGCCAAATCCGGGTAAAATTAAAATGTAGACTTCTGGGTGTCCAAAGAATCAGAATAGGTGTTGGTAAAGAATTGGGTCTCCTCCTCCTGCCGGGTCAAAGAATGTTGTGTTTAGGTTTCGGTCCGTGAGGAGTATGGTGATGCCTGCGGCTAAAACTGGTAATGAAAGGAGGAGTAGTACAGCTGTAATTAGTACAGATCAAACAAATAAGGGGGTTTGGTATTGTGTGATAGCAGGGGGCTTCATATTAATAATAGTGGTAATAAAATTAATGGCCCCTAGAATAGATGAGACTCCTGCGAGGTGTAAAGAAAAGATTGTTAGGTCAACTGAGGCCCCTGCGTGAGCGAGGTTTCCTGCAAGGGGTGGGTACACGGTTCAACCTGTGCCCGCCCCAGCTTCAACCCCTGAAGAAGCTAATAATAGAAGAAATGATGGGGGTAGTAATCAGAAGCTTATGTTATTTATTCGTGGGAACGCCATGTCTGGGGCCCCAATCATTAAGGGTACGAGTCAGTTGCCAAAGCCCCCAATTATTACTGGTATTACTATAAAGAAAATTATTACAAAAGCATGTGCTGTGACGATTACATTATAAATTTGGTCGTCACCTAATAATGCTCCGGGTTGGCTTAGTTCAGCTCGAATTAGAAGACTAAGGGCGGTCCCTACTATTCCGGCTCAAGCACCAAATACTAGATATAGGGTACCAATGTCTTTGTGATTAGTGGAAAAGAATCAACGGGTGATTGCCACAGGTAAGATGGCTGAATGTCTAAGCGGCGGGCTGTAGTCTCGCAAACAGAGGTTTAATCCCTCTTCTTATCAAGCCCAGTGGTGTATAACATATCAAATTGCAAATTTGAAGATGCGGGTAATTCCTTGCCTGGGCTTGCCGTAAGGCGTTACCGACCCGCCTTCCCCCCCTTTTAAGGCGGGGAGGTAGATGAATGCTCGCTGGTTTAGGCGCTTAGCTGTTAACTAAGATTTTGTGGGATCGAGGCCCTCTCATCTATAAAGGCCTTAGCTTAATTAAAGCGTCTGGGTTGCATTCAGAATATGTGGGATAGAGTCCTGCAGGTCTTATCAGGGACTAGGAGATTTTCACTCCTGCTTAAAGCTTTGAAGGCTTTTGGTCTTGTTCTATCCTAAGTCTCTATATTACTACTGCTATAATTATGGGTGAAATTGGCAGGAGTATTATTGTTAATACTGCTGTGACTGACAGAGGCAGTATTATTTGTGTTGGTTTTAGGCGTCAGGGTGTTTTTGTATTGTTGGTATTGGGGGAAACAGTTAGTGTTATTGTGTAGCAGATCCGTATATAAAAGAATAGGCTTAGTAGTGCTGTTATTGCTATTACAGTGGCTGTGAGGGGAATTCCTTGTTTTGTGAGTTCTTGTAAAACTAATCATTTTGGTATAAATCCTGTTATTGGGGGGAGACCTCCTAATGACAATATAGTTATTATTGTAATAATTGTTAGGATTGGGGCTTTTGTTCAACTTGTTCCTAATATATTAATTTTTGTGGCAGATATGGCTTTTAGTGCTATAAAGGCTGTGGATGTTATGATGATATAAATCATAAGGTTTAACATCATTAGGTTGGGGAGGTAGCTTATTACTACTATTATCCATCCTATGTGGGCGATTGATGAGTATGCTAATATTTTTCGCAGTTGGGTTTGGTTTAGGCCCCCTCAGCCCCCTACGAGGGCGGAGGTTATACCAATCATAATTATTGTTGGTTGATTGATTTCCAATGATAGTTGATAAATAAGAGTCATCGGGGCTAATTTTTGTCAGGTTGATAAGATTAGGCCGGTGTTTAAGTCTAGTCCTTGTAATACTTCTGGCAGTCAGAAGTGCATGGGGGCTAGGCCTACTTTTAACCCTAGAGCAATTATTGTGATTATAATAATTGTTGGGTGAAATGGTTGTTGGATTTCTCAGTTTCCTGTGGCCCATGCGTTTGATGTGGCTGCAAACAGAACTAGTGCTGCAGCTGTTGCTTGGGTGAGAAAGTATTTTGTTGTGGCTTCTACGGCTCGTGGGTGGTGGTGTTGGGCTATTAGGGGAAGGATGGCTAGGGTATTAATTTCTAGTCCTATTCAGGCTAGTAATCAGTGTGAGCTGGCAAATGTAATTGTGGTACCTAATCCTAGGCTCATGATGATAATTGAAAGTACATATGGGTTCATTAGTAAAGGAAGGATTTTAACCAACATGTTCGGGGTATGGGCCCGAGAGCTTTATTAGCTGACTTTACTAGGAAGTAGTGTAGTGGAAGCGCTAAGAGTTTTGATCTCTTGAGGATGGGTTCGAGTCCCTTCTTCCTAAGGAAATGGGGGGATTTTAACTCTCATGTTTCACTCTATCAAAGTGGTCCTTATTCTTTTCGGGCACATTTCCTGTTAGTATGGGGGGAGGCTTGCCATGGCAATTGGCAGGGCTAGGTTTCAAATTACTAGGGCTAGGGCTAAGGGTAGGAAGTTTTTTCAGATTAGGTGTATTAGCTGGTCGTATCGAAATCGAGGGTAGGAGGCCCGCACCCAAAGGAATATAATTGATAATATTGTGGCTTTTACTATTAGGTTTATTGTAGTGAGTTCTGGTATTAGGGGGTTATGTAGGGCTCCAAGGAAAATAATTGTGGATAGTGTATTTATTAATAAAATATTTGAGTATTCGGCTAGGAAGAATAGGGCGAAGGGTCCTCCTGCGTATTCTACATTGAATCCAGATACTAGCTCTGATTCTCCTTCTGTGAGGTCAAATGGGGCTCGGTTTGTTTCTGCTAGGGTCGAGACATATCATATTGCTGCTAGAGGTCAGGCAGGGGCTATGAGTCATGTTGTCTCTTGTGCAATATTAAATGTCTTTAGGTCAAACCCCCCTGCAATAATAATGGTTGCTAACAGGATTAGTCCTAGGCTCACTTCATAGGAAATAGTTTGAGCTACTGCTCGTAGGGCTCCGATAAGGGCATATTTTGAATTTGAGGCTCACCCGGAGCCGAGAATKGAATATACTGCGAGGCTTGACAGGGCGAGGATAAATAAGATYCCTAGGCTCAGTTCTACTACTGGGTACGGTATTGGTATTGGGGCCCATATAGTTAGGGCTAGGGTTAATGCTAGTGTTGGTGTGATAAGAAATAGGGCTGGGGAGGAGGCTGATGCGCGGACGGGCTCTTTAATAAATAATTTTACTCCATCTGCGATTGGTTGTAGGAGGCCGTTAGGTCCTACAATGTTAGGCCCTTTCCGTAGTTGTATATATCCTAGCACTTTTCGTTCCAGCAGGGTTAGGAATGCTACTGCCAGAAGTACGGGGACGATGTTTGCTAGGGGATTAATGATATGAGTTAGAATAATATTCATAGCTTAAGGAGGGGATTTGAACCCCTGGGAGAAAGGGCTTAGGCCTTTAGCAATTACCGGGCTCTGCCACCTTAGCATGCCGTTATCTTCGGCATTTTTTATATACCCCTTTATTTTTTTATTTGTTTTCAGAAGGTGGGGGTGGGGCTTGCTTTTAGTATAGGCCCTCTTTTTCCGGTCCTTTCGTACTGGGAAGAAGTAATTTCATAGATAGAAACCGACCTGGATTACTCCGGTCTGAACTCAGATCACGTAGGACTGTTAATCGTTGAACAAACGAACCCTTAATAGCGGCTGCACCATTAGGATGTCCTGATCCAACATCGAGGTCGTAAACCCTTTCGTCGATATGGGCTCTGGGAAAGGATTGCGCTGTTATCCCTAGGGTAACTTGGTTCATTGATCAGGATGTATTATCCTGGGTCATTTTTGGTCAGAAATTCTGTTACTTAGAAGTGTACTTCTTAGTTTAGGAGGGTTATCTCCATTCCATGTGGGGGTTTATCTTTTCCCCGTGGTCGCCCCAACCGAAGGCACTTGGTTCATTTTACATTTGGTTTATTGTGACTTTTTTGTCTCTTTGGTTTTTTATAGTCTATTAACATGCTTGTTCCTTGGCCTAAAGCTCCATAGGGTCTTCTCGTCTTATGTTTTTATGTCCGCTTCTGCACGGGCAGATCAATTTCATTGACTGGGGGAAGGAGACAGTTAAACCCTCGTTATGCCATTCATACAGGTCTTCATTTAAAAGACAAGTGATTCGCTACCTTCGCACGGTCAGGATACCGCGGCCGTTAAACTTTGTGGTCACAGGGCAGGCGGGACCTCTAATACATTTTGTTAGCAAGAGGCGATGTTTTTGGTAAACAGGCGAGGTTTGTGTTTGCCGAGTTCCTTCTTCTCCTTTTAGTCTTTCCTTTAGGCACTCCTGTGTTGGGTTAACGGTCATGTTTACAAGTTTTTCTTGTTTGTATTTTTTATTGTTTTTCCCTCTATCTTGGGTCCGTTATTCGTCATTGGTTGGTCCGGTTTGACTTACACGTGTGCCGGGAGAGGGCCCGGGCCCTCTTATTACTAATTTTAGCATAATCTCTTCTATAAAAATAGGACGGCTCAATATTATTAGGGAATTAGGAGGGTTATTATCTTTATTGTTGGTTTTAATTTTTCTGAGCTTTAACGCTTTCTGGACAGGTGGCTGCTTTTGGGCCCACTGAGAAAGATTGATTTCCTTTATATTTATTTGATCCTTGTTCTCCTGAATAAGGTTGTGTTCTGTTTCAAAGGAGCTGTACCCCCTTTGACTAACTCTTATATATTTCTTTATTCTTTATGGCTGTTTTTGGCTTTAGAATTATTTAAGGCTGAACTAATATTCATTTCTTGAGCAACCAGCTATAACTAGGCTCGGTAGGCTTGTCACCTCTACTCGGGAGTCTTCCCACTCTTTTGCCACAGAGACGGGTTGATCCTTTAAGATTGCTCCGGAGTAGCTCGTCTAGTTTCGGGGGCTCAAACTATGATTCTTCTTGCTTGAGTTTTACTTGCTAAATCATGATGCAAAAGGTACGAGGGTAAATCTCTGCTTTTTATTGCTTTTTATGGGTTTTTTCATTTCTTTTTCAGCTTTCCCTTGCGGTACTTTTTCTATTGCTCTATTGTTTCCTTTTCTATCGCCTATACTTGGGTGGGAAAATGTTTTGTTTTGTTTAATCGTTGTTTTGTTATATATGGGTGTTCATTTTTTATTATGTTTAGGCTAGCTGTTTTGCTTAGAATGATTCGATTTGCACGAGCGTCTTCTCGGTGTAAGGGAGATGCTTTCCTTTTTAGCTACATTCTAATTTTTCCAAGTGCACCTTCCGGTACACTTACCATGTTACGACTTGCCTCCTCTTTATGTATTTATAATATTTATTAATTTTTCTTGTTTTTTCGAGGAGAGTGACGGGCGGTGTGTACGCGCCTCAGGGCCGTCTTCAAAAGAACTCTCTATTTTCTTTTTACTGCTAAATCCACCTTCAGTTGTGTTTTTTCATGGCACTTTTCGTGTTATTCTGTGTCAGAAAATGTAGCCCATTTCTTCCCACTCCATTTGCTACACCTCGACCTGACGTTTTGGGCGGGGCCCATTTGGCTTACTTTTAATCTCTCATGAGGTAAGCTGGCGACGGCGGTATATAGGCTGGGTTGACAAGGAGTGGTGAGGTTAAACGGGGGTTATCGGTTATAGAACAGGCTCCTCTAGGTGGGTTTGAGGCACCGCCAAGTCCTTTGGGTTTTAAGCTAATGCTCGTAGTCCCCTGGCGGATGGTTGTTGTAAGTTACCATCTTTGTTTACGATTAAGCATAGTGGGGTATCTAATCCCAGTTTGTTTCTTAATGGTCGTGAGTTCAAGTTTATTTAAGGCCACTTTCGTTGTAGGGCCTCGTTTTCCCATTAGCGTATGACGGCTTAAGGGGTGTTTTGCCTTAGTATTGTTTTGTCTCTAATCACGCTTTACGCCGGAGAGTATCAATTTGAGCCTCTCGTATAACCGCGGTGGCTGGCACGAGTTTTACCGGCTCTGATTGGTCTTGATTAAGTCAAGCTTTCGCTTATAGCTTAATGTTTATCACTGCTGCGTTCCCTTGGGGGTGTGGCTAAGCAAGGCGTTTTGGGCTGCTGTAGAATAGCGTGCCTGATGCCAGCTCCTCTTCCTCATTTAGGGGGTGGAGGGCATTCTCACAGGGGTGCGGGTACTTGCATGTGTAATTCAGACCATAATTGACATTAAAGTCAGGACCAGGCTTTTGTGCTATCGGAACTTTCTATGGTTCATCTTGGCATCTTCAGTGCCATGCTTTATGTTTAAGCTACGTTAAC